CTAAAATAAAAATTTAACTCTATAAAAAGTCCATTTTAAAAATTACAGAATAAATAATTCTTCATTACGTTTTCAAAACATAAAAAATAATTCCAATCTATTACTAAGACCAGGTTCCCCTAGTCCTACTTTACTACAACTTACTCCCCTTTAGGCAATTGATGGATGATTTGTACCGCTCCTAAATACTCTTCAAAAGTATAAATAAATACTTCATACTGTCTTTTACAATTTCTAACTAAAATCTCATTTAATTATCCAAATAAGCCCTTTATTGTAGGTCAAGAAAATCTTTAATATAAATTGGATATATATCTATCTTAACAAGAAAAACTTAATCTTAAAAACCTTAAGCATATAAAAGACGATCATACACAAACCTAAAACTAAAGATGAAAACGAGGGTTCTCGATTACAACTCAACCTCCAAGGATAATTTAAGAGCCTGCCAATATTCTTTCAGTTTCAAAATACTCCTGCACTAATTAAATCTCTCTAACCGGGTACTAATCCGGGTCGTTCATAATAGACACTCAATTTTTATCAATTATTAACATCACTCCTAATTTCACCATCAAGCAAAAAGACTATCACTAAAATAAAAACCAAAACAATTAGAGTTTAAACTTATGAAGCATAGCCGATTATTCTGGAACTACATTTCTACTAACAATACACTACCAGGGTAAACAATCATTGCCCATTTACATAAATCAAATATAGATAATATTATCTTAAATCTACAACAAACCAAAATCAAATCTAAAATAAGATCAAAAACCTCTCCTTCGAAAAAGAAAAATACTAACTTATAATAAAACCTCCTAATAATCTATAGAAAAAATTTCCAGTTTTGAAAACTAACAGTTTAAACTTAACTTAAATCTACCTAAAAAATAGAATAATCAGAACCAAAAAACTTTACTCTAGAAACTATTAAAACCATTCCCAAAACTCTAGAAATCACACTGAAAACCATAAAATAAAAAAATCCAACTTCCCCCAAAAAAAAAGAATAATCACAAAAAAGACTCAATATAAGAAACTCTAAAGAGATCAAAAAAAAAATCAATCGCATTCATTTAAAAAAATAAAGAAAAACTTCTAATAAATACAAAAATAATTTAAATTCTACGCAATCCTCCAGATAAACCCACAAAATAACTAGTAAAATTTATAAAAAAAATTAATACAAAAACTAATCAAAAAAAAACATAACAATTAAAACTCCAATAAAAATTATTCATTAAAACCCAATCACCCAAATAAAAAGGTATATAAAAAACTAATATAAAAAAAGATAAAACTACCAATAAAAAAAATAAAGGCTTAAAAAATCCCACTACCCCTGATAACCTAGAAAAATACACCAAAATAACAAAAATTCCACTCAAAAATAATAAACAAATAAAATAAGAATACCAAACCCTATAAGACATCCTAATCAAAGGAACAATACCTAATAAAGACAAAACTAAAAAAAAACTACTTTTTATAGGGTCTCTCATATAATAACACATCACACCAAAAAACACTGAACAAATAATCATAAAAAATAACAAAAAATCTTTAAACCTGTTTATTGTAAGCAAACTATTCAAAAATTAAACTAAAGACCTATTCTTCCTTTCTTTTCCCCCTCCCCTCTTTACCTTGTAATCTGAAACCCTCTTCTATTCATTTAAATATAAATAAATTAACCGAGAAAAAATATATCTCTGAATAAAAAACACAAAACATTCTATTATAATAGCTATAATTCTTAATCAAATATAAAACTCTTTAAATATCTCCAAAAAATAATATAATATTATACTAATTAAATGACCTACTATAATATTGACAGTTAAACGCACTGTTAAAGCCAAAGGCCGAGAAAATTCTCTCATAATCTCAACAGCTAACATAGCAAATCTCTTAACAAAATAATCACCATCTTTCCTCAAATAAACAGAAAATTTTTCACTAGAGATATAATTTAGTAAAGTTCTAAGTCAAGCTACAACAGCATAAATTAAAGTAAATTCCAATATACCACAAGGACAAAAAGAATAAGTAAAATACCCCCCAAAACAACATACCAATAGTAATACAAAAGTAACTACAGAAATTCTTCTCCTTAAAGGCATTCTTTTCTCAAATCTAAAAACCAAATTTAAAAATATAAAAAATTTACTAATTATTATTTTAAATACACCCTCTTTAAAATAAAATAAATATTGCAATAAAAAAATAAACATAAAAATATCTAAAAAATATACAGTATTAATTTAAATAAAAATAACCACCATATAACTCAATAAAATTAAAGAAATAGGTAATAACTTAAATCAAAAAACTTCCATTATTTTATCATAACGAAAACGAGGAAAAGCTCTACGAACAAAAACTACAATAGTAAATACAATAAAAGCCCCAATTAAACTAAAATTTAAAAATACTATCGAATAAAATACTCTAAAAAATAATAGCCTACCATATTCCCTTAAAAATAACAAAACAAAAGCCACACTAGAATATTCTACATTAAAGCCTCTCACCAACTCTCTTTCTCCTTCAGCAAAATCAAATGGTGCCCGATTTAACTCTGCAAGAATTATAAAAAAAAAAGGAATAAAAATAATTATCAGTCCTAAATTGCCCCCCCTAACAAATCTCAATCTACTAAAATATATAACAATCATTAATAAATATAAAGAAAAAGCAATCTCATAAGAAATACTCTGATTTCTAGCTCGTAATGCCCCCACTATACCATATTTAGACTTTCTTACAATTCCTCTTACTAAAGTAGAATAAACAGTGAATCCCAACAAACATAAGAAAAACAAAATTGAATACTGAAAAGTTAAAAATTCAAAAAAAAATGGCAACGTAAACCACTCTAAATACATAGTAATAAAAGCCACTCCAGGCACTAAAAGAAAAGAAAGTTCTGAAGAATTTAAAGTGGTAAGTTGCTCTTTCTTTAATAACTTAACCCCATCAAAAATAGCTTGCAATAAACCTATAAAACTCACTTTATTAGGTCCAATTCGGCCCTGTCTACTTCCTAATAGATGACGCTCATACAAAGTAACAAAAGCAATCCCCTGAACAATAAAAATTATAATCAATAATAACATAACCAACATCAACATCAACAAAAGAAACTTCCTCAAATTTACAATTTGATATTTTAAAATAAACTATTCTTTTAAAATTCCTAATAAAATAATGACAATCAAAAAATATTAAATATTATCAACACTAAAGGAACAGTAAAACATATATTCATTAAAGAAAAATCAACAAAATTTTTACCTATAAATATATTAGTTAAAAAATAAATAGAATAATAAAAAGCAAAAAAAAAATAGCCAAATAAAATAAAAAAAATTATTATCAGCCTAATTAAACCTAAGCTAATCCCCATAAACTCCGACAAGAAAGATATTGAAGGAGGAACACCCATATTAGATAACAAAACCAAAGAAAATAAAATTGCCATAATAACACTTGAACCCAAAAATCTATTTATAAAATAGATCACTCGAGTAGAAGAAATATGATAAAATTCCCCTACTATATAAAACAACAATGTAGAAGTATAACCATGAGCTAACATTATTAATAAACCTCTAACCTTACCAGAAATAAAAACAAACAATAAAACCATAAGTAAAAACCCTATATGTGCAATAGAAGAATAAGCCGCTAAAGATTTAGCATCACTTTGAAAAATACATCTTAAAGAAGCCAAAATTATACCTAAAAAACTTAATAACACTCAATAATTAACATGCATAAATCTTATGCAACCTATAATACGTACAAAACCTACAGTACCTAACTTTAAAAGTAATCCAGCCAATAATATCCTAGCTCTAGTAGGAGCCTCTACATGAGCTTTAGGTAACCATAAATGTAAAAAATAAACCGGAAATTTTATTATAAAACTTAAACTTAAAATAAAAACAACTTCCCAAGAATAACTCAAGTCAAAATAAACCAAAGTTATCAATCTTCTATTAAAATAAATAAATAAAAAAGGCAAAGAACAAAACCTAGCATAAAAAATTAAATAATAAGCAGAATTAATCTTTTCAATTTGACTTCCATAGCCTAAAATCATTACTAAAATAGGAAATATAGATAATTCAAAAAAAATATATAAAACTAAAACTCTAGAAGGAATAAAAAACAAAATTCTTACCAAAACTAATAACTCAGACAAAATAATAATATTAAAATTCTTATCACTTATTATAACAACTCCTAAAATAAAAATTCTTATACTAATTAATAAAATATAAATTCAAGAATCACAATAAACTACCAAACCACCCCAAGAATAATCATTTATAATCGATCAAAGCATACAAATTACCATAAAAAAAAATAAACAAGGATACAAAAAAAATATCATATTCACCAATAAAAAATCAACCAAAGCCAACTTAAACCTTTAATTTACAAAATTAACATTCTACATTAAAACTAAATTGACCTTTAGAAAGACCACCAATAAACAAAAACAAATAAAAATAATCAAACCACATCAACAAAATGCCAATAGATAATGCCAAATTCCAAACCTAAATGATGATTAAAATTAAAATGATTCTTATCTAAGCGTAATAAACAAAATAACAAATATAATCCCCCTATTAAAACATGAAAACCATGAAAACCAGTAGAAAGATAAAAAATCCTACCAAAAATCCCATCTGACATAGAAAATCTAGCATCTCTATATTCTATTCTTTGAATCAACAAAAAATAAAAAGCCAAAATACAAGTCAATAATAATATATTAAAACACTTTTCATTTATTAATAAACTATAATGACACCAAGTAACTCTAACTCCACTTCTCAACAAAATAATAGTATTCAATAAAGGAACTCCAAAAGGATTAACTAAATATATGCCTATAGGAGACCAAACCTGACCAACATCATGTGCTGGTACTAAAGCAGCATCAAAAAAAGTTCAAAAAATACTAAAAAAAAATATAAATTCCCTAAAAATAAATAATAAAACACCAAATTTAAATCCAGACATAACATAAATATTATGAAAGCCACTTAAACCCTCTATGCAAATATCCTTACCCCATGCAAAAACAATCAAAAACAAAACAAAAATACTAAACAAAAGAAAATAATAAAAACCAAACTTAAAAAATACCAAAATAGAAGACAATATACCAGTAACCCTAAAAAAAACCATCAAAGGATAACTAGACAAACTCAAAATATGATAATTATGAAACAAAATACACCTCTTTCTTTAGAACCTAAATCTAATGTATTTTTCTATACTATTTGTATACTTAAAAACATACACCAAAAAATAATAATTAATAAAAAGTAAAACAACAAAACAAAAATAAATTAAAGAAAATAAACTTCTCAAAAAAATATAAGGGTCCTCAACATAACACTGACCTAACCAACTTAATATTACTAAAGAAAAAATAATAATAAAAACCAAGAATTTCACTAGTTTATCCAAAATTGAATAATAATTATAAATCAACAAAAAAAAATAAAAAATAGCAACCCTAAAAAGTAAAGATAAGACACCCAAAACCTTATTAGGAATAGCACGAAGAATAGCATAAGCAAATAAAAAATACCACTCAGGAACAATATGAACAGGCCTTATCAAAGTATCAGCCTCAATATATATCTCAGGATCCCCCAACAAATAAGGATAGCTCAAAACAAAAATTAAAAACAAAAACCAAAATAATATACCATATAAATCTTTGACCCAATATAATGGAAAAAACCCAATCTTATCATAATCACCATGACAAAATAACACAGAAGTTCTACCTGTATCATGCAACAATAATATATGTATTAACACCAAAATCAATAAAAATCAAGGTAACAAAAAATGCAATACAAAAAAAAACTTCAAAGTAGCTCCTGAAACAATAAATCCACCTCAAATCCAAGTAACAATTATCTCTCCCCAAATAGGAATAACCCTTAATAAACTAGTAATAACCACTGAAGCCCAAAATCTTATTTGAGCCCAAACCAATACATATCCTATAAAAGCTTCCATCATTAATAACAAAAGAATAGTTAACCCAATAAATCATACCTTAACTAACCGATATCTAGAAAAAAATAAACCCTTAAAAAAATGCAAATACAAAAAAACAAAAAACAAACTAGCCCCATTAGAATGAAACAAACGAAATACCCAACCAAAATTAACCTCATATATAATATATTGTACACTACTAAAAGCATAAATACTTTCATCACTATAATAAAAAGACAAAAAAGTCCCAGTAAAAATCTGAAACCCTAAAACTATTAACAATATCCTACCATAATTCCAATTCAAAGTTAAACTTTTTCTTGCAGGCAAAGTAATCAATATTGAACTCACATAAGAAAAAATACCATTTTTCAATACTCAAAAATTTCTCAACCTCTTCAGAGTTACATTTTAAAATAAACTAAAAGAGTTTACGATCACACCTTTTATACCAAAAATAAATATTCTTATTAAAATAAATCGTAAAGTGAAAATATCTTTACAAGCCGAAATTGTACATAGAAAATCTATTTACTCACCTCAGATTGACAAGTATAAAAAAAGAAGAGGGGGGGGGAAAAGAAAAAAAAATTAAAACTAAGAAAACAACCTTTTGATCAACAATCAAACATTCTTCAACTTAAAATAATCCTTACCTTATTTATTCCCCCCCCCTACTTTTTCAAGTAAATATCTATAAAGAGTGTGAATATACCATATTTAGTATAAAGATTATTCCTTACAGGAAATACTATTTTATATTTAAAATAACTTGTAAACGAGTATATAATATTCCCCTCAGTTCGGATATTATATACTTTATTTGTTTACAAGACATTTATAAATAAAAATAGATAATTCCTGTAAGGAATAATCTAATATATATATATATATTTAAATATATATATATATACATGTCTGTACATTAAATATATGTACAGACATGAGAGGAGGAGGTATCCTCCTCTAGTAGGCGAAAGAGAAATATGTGTATATATATTCTCTTTCTTGCCTACGTAACCTCCTGTATATAAATGTCTATATAATTATAAATTATATAGACATATAAGTATAATTTATAATAATTATACTTATACTTATCCCTATAAAATAAAATAAATTTATTTTATAGGTATATACATATATTATATATATATATATATATATGTATATATATATATTATAATATATATATATGTATTTATCCTAGCAATTTTTCTAGCAAATTAATCCTTTTTATATTTTAATAAATCATATATACTCCTCTCTAATTATAATCCTTCTCTGTATTCTTTTTTATTATGTCAAAAATTTTATTTTTTTTTTTACCCGTAAAAATGCTCATTTAATCTAGATTTTCCACACAAATACCTTATTTTCAATAAAATCTAATTTTACCACTAAATTAAATCTTTGCAATACCCCTATCTTGCAATACTATCTTCTATAGGAGAAACTTCACCTTATCAAGGTAAAATAATTTTTTTACTAAAATAGTTAAATCACTATCAAAACTATTAAAGACAATACTATAAAATAAAAAACAGAATTATTATTTAGCTCCTTTTTTCTAATAACAGTACTTAAATTGATTAATCAAATTCTTAAAGAAATTAAAGTTATAAACATTAAAAACAACATAAATAGAACCATTACTCTATCTAATTTAAACAACTCAAACAAAGAAAAAATCTTAATAAAAAAATTAACTGTTATAGGAATATTCATAAATACTAAAATTAACTCTCAATTAAAAAATTGACCTTCTTTCTTTCTAAAATAAGGCATTAAAAACACCATAAAAAAGAAATAATACATAAATAAAAAAATAACATCTAATATAGAAAAAAACAACATTAATAAAATTCAATTTAAAGATTCCGTAGAAGAAATAATCATTATATTTTTATAACCTTTCAGTAAAAATAACTGGATAAAACAAAGAAAAATCCCTAATATCAATAACACAATTAAAGTATAGTCAAAAATCTGAACTAATACTGGGAAAAAGGGCATTTTCTGAAAAGTTAAAAATCACATAACTATAAATCTACTAAGACCATTAGTAACCCTGAAAACTCAAAAATGCAAAGGAGCAATTCCTACTTTTATCATTACAATCAAAACCTGCAATAAAGAAAAATTTAAAATTAAAAAAAATAATCCCAAGGTTTCCTGAATAATAAAATAATTAATCAAGCTCCTGTATCTTAAATCTCTTTTAGATAAAAAACAAAAAATAATAGTCATTATTAAAAACATTCTCCATCAAATCAAAACATTACTACTAATAAAACCTAGTACTAATAACATTAACACCAAAAAAATCATAAAACTAAAAATTAATAAAAAGGCAAAAGCCTAAAACAAATTTAGAAGACTTGTCTTAAATTTTATTAATCGACCTTTTATCTCCTGCGCTTAAAACAAGCACACTTCTTATGCTATATCGATATCAATAGAAAATTACTTAATACCCCAAATATTATATTTTCCCTCATTAAACTATCTATTGAAATAGAACTCAATTCTCTCCGATGCAAACAGAATATTTTATAATAAAATACAGTCCTAAACCAAAAATAATATTATAAAAATAACTAAAACCATAGAATTATAATAAAAACTCTTTATAAACCTTAGCCCTCTATAACCACTTAATAAAAAAAAATCATACCCCTTATTATTTAAACCTCCTAAAAACAGATCAATAAACTTAGCTCTTTTTATCTTTCCAATCAACAGTTTAATTACATAATCAACTAAAAACTTATACTGCAACTCTTTTAATAAAAACTTAATTATAAAAAAAAATATTAAACAAATAAACAAAAAATAAAAAATAGGAACAAAAAAATCCACATACAACACTAACAAAGGTATACAAAATAAATTATAACTCAATCATCATAAAAATCTAATTGATATAATAATTAAAATTAAACTTAAAAACCTATAAAGCTTCCTCTCCCTAAAACAATTCAAAGAACAACCTATACTCATAAAAAAACCCTTCCATAAACGATAACTATAACAAAAAGTTAAAAATACCACTATAAAAAATATTAAAGAAAAAATTATAGAATATATATTACTAAATATAAATTCTAAAATATAATCCTTCCTCACAGCCCCGCTAGTAAATAGCAATCCACATAAACAAAATAGAGTTACTAATAACTGTAATTGAACAAAAAAAGGAACATTACATAAATTATTATAATAACGACCGTCTTGCTGCCCTAAAGAACAATGAATCAAATAACCAATCTGCATAAATAAGCAACTCTTAAAAAGAGCATGCCTAACTATATGTACAAAAGAAACAAAAACTAAACCTAAACCCATTGTCAACATACAAAAACCTATCTGAGACAAAGTTCTCAAAGCAACCACCTTCTTCAAATCCTCCTCAAACAAAGCCCTTAACCTAGAAAACATTATAGTAAAAAGTCCCACCAAACAAATTATAATTATAATTTCATAATTCAATAAGACCCCCTTAAAATTTATAATTAAAATTAAGCCTGCTGTTACTAAAGTTCTCCTATGAACTAAAGAACTAACAGGAGTAGGGGCCCTTATCGCCTTAGGCAATCACCCACTAAAAGGAAACTGAGCCCTTTTAGTAAATCCAGCTAATAACAACATTACTATTATTATATTAACAAAATAAACTATCCTATTAAAAAAATAAGAACTAAAAAATCTCCCACAAAAAAAAACAAATAAAAAATAATCTCCCAAACGATTAGTTAACACAGTATTTATAGCACCCCTACAGCTATCTCAATTATTATAAAACAAAACCAGAAAAAACCTAGAAATACCTAATAAATCTCAACTTAATAACATTGTTAAACAACTCCTTCTAAAAATTAAACTAAATATACTTATAATAAAAACAAAAAGTACCAAATAATAATAATCAAATATAATATCCTTAGATAAATAATAGCTTCTAAAAATTAATACTCTTATAGTAATCAATAAAAGAACAATTGAAAAAAGTAATCTGTTAAAATAAAAATTAAACTTCAAAGAAAAAAAATCCCACTCCACTAAACATAATTCCAACTTTGCTAAAGGAAAAAACATTAAAAACAAAATAACAGAAAAAAAACTAACTAATTTCAAAAAAATAGAAAAAACAATTAAACCTAAACAATTCAAACCAACTTACCGTAAAATCACTCCATATAATAACCAATCATTACAAATATTATCAAAACAATAAATAAAATAATCCTAGAAAAATCAGAAATTAATAAACCCAAAAACATAACTACCTCTAAATCAAAAATCACAAATATCAACATTATAATAAAAAAATGAATACTAAAAACATTCTGAATTATTCCCAAACCCAAAAATCCACACTCAAAAGAAGAAACTTTACTAGTTCCACAATCCTTGATTCTTAAAACAAAATTACCCATATAAAACAAAACCAACAACAAAAAAGCAATAAAAAAAACCACTAATAAAATAAACAAATAAGTTAAAAACTTAAAAAGACTTAAAGCCTTTATAACATTCCTTTCGTACTAGTTAAATTATAACCAATTAATTAGCAAGATAAACCGCCCTATTTCACAATGGGCTAAACTAATATCACGTTTATTTATATAAAGAAGAACAGTCTCTAATTCAAAAATCTCCTACCCTTTCTAAAAATAAAATACAACATCGATGTAAAACTTATCCTACTATAAGACCTAGATAAGATATGATTTTCTGTTCACTCTGGAGTAATTCTTTTTATTAAAACTTAGTAAATAAAATTACAAAAAATTCTACCCTAGAAAACTTAATCCTTAAACTAATAGAATTTCCAAAGACTTATCTTTGCCTAATTAAAATCTCTATTTCTTAAGAGAACTCTAAATTCATTACTATTAAAAAAAAATATTAGCCAAAACCCCCATTCATACTGGAATCCAATAAAAACACAAATTATTTTGCTACCTTAATGTCCTCACGCTAAGACTGCTATTTAAAAATCTCATGGAGCAGAGGCGAATTTTAATATAAAACCTAAGATTTTAATAAACATTTGACTAAAATTCTATTTCTTTCTATAAATTTAATCATAATAAATCAAATTTAAAATAACTACTAATAAAATTATAATCCAATTTTAAAAAATTTTAAAATTTCCAAAAATCAAAATAAAAAAATTTAAAAACTGTTATAAAACAAAACAAAACAGACACCTTAAATCACTAATTTTCAATAACTTTCTAAAAAATTACAATTTTCTAATAAACATCCTAAAACAGATATCCTAAAAGTCGACATATCAACACCAGAAAAAATAATCCTTATTTTAAAACAATAAAATTTCCTTTTCCTCTACCTTTTAATTCTATTATTCATATAATATGAAATTTTCAATCTCTGATATGCAATACCAAAAAATAAACAAAAAAATATAAAGCTTCTCTTCCTTTGTCCCACAAACAAAAATTTTATATAAACTACAAAGCTACAAACCTAAACATCAAAGCTTAAAATTATCTAACAAAGTCACCTCCAAGGCAATAGGTATAAAGCTATGATTAGCCCCACAAATTTCAGAACATTGACCATAAAACAATCCCAATAAAGGAAAACTATAAGAAAAACTAGTCAAAATACCACTCATAGCATCTAATTTAATCGACATTCTAGGGATAGCTCAAGAATGAATAACATCAGCAGAAGTAATACAAAAACGAATATTAACATCTAGAGGAACTACGCAACGATTATCCACCTCTAATAAACGCTCTTCCCCTATTTCCAAATCATCACAAGCTTTCATATAAGAATCAAACTCCATACCCTCAATATCACTATATTCATAACTTCAATACCATTGATGACCAATAATTTTTACAGTTAAACTCCTATCTAAATTCATCAATCCATAATAATATAATAAACTCAAAGAAGGAATCATCTGAAATACTAAAATAAAAGTAGGAAACAAACTACATAACATCTCACCTAGCTGATACTCAATTTTCTTCCCTTTAAAATAAAACCCATTAAAAATTAAATAAAACATTATCACTGAAACAAAAATTAAAACTCCAAACAACAATCTACAATTAAAATTATGAAATCAATCCATATAGCTAGAAAAAACCCTATTTATAAAACCTAAATTCAAACCCTGAAAAAAATTAAACAATAATCTTTTAAACCTTTTAATTGGAAATCAAACATACTCAATTATACTAAAAGATCTAAAATCTCCTTTCTCCTCATTGACAATGAAATATAATTTAATTATACTAAGATTTTTAACAGATAAACCTTTAGGGTATGAACCTAAAAAACTTACTTATTCTACTCTATCATAAAAATTTATAAAACGTGGAATACCCATTCTTGAATTAAAAATTCAATACTTTAAACTTAAGTTAACGCCTTAAGGATCAAAAACCTACTAATCTGCAATTAATCATACTAAAATTATAATAAAATCCTTAAAACTTCAATTCAGAAGAACTATAATAAATCTCACTCTGATAACTATGACCAAAAACATATCTACTCATTACAATCTCAGGCCTCCTCCTATAAAACTGCTCATTTATCACCAAACGATAACTAATCATAGATTCCAATAAAACATAAATAAAAATAAATAAAGCAAAAACCCTCACCATAGAACCAAAAGACGAAATAATATTTCAAAAAGAATACACATCTGGATAATCTACATATTTACGAGGAAAACCATGCAAACCAGCAAAATGTAAAGGAAAAAAAGTCAAATTTACCCCTACAAACATTAATAAAAAAACTACAATTATCATCATTTTATCAATAACATAACCTATTATTAACCTTCACCACAAAGTAACTCCTATAAAAATTCCAAACACAGCTCCCAAACTTAAAACATAATGAAAATGAGCTACAACATAATAAGTATCGTGAAGAATAATATCTAAACTAGAATTAGACAATATAACACCAGTTAAACCTCCCACTGTAAATAAAAAAATAAACCCTAAAACCCATAATAAAAGAGGAGAAAACATTATACGAAAACCATATAAAGTAGCCAATCATCTAAAAACTTTAACTCCAGTGGGAACAGCAATTACCATAGTAGCAGCAGTAAAATAAGCACGAGAATCTAAATCTATACCTACCGTATACATATGATGAGCCCAAACCACACAACCAATTAAACCAATTCTTAAAATAGCATATACTATCCCCAAAGAACCAAAAATTTCCTTCTTACCAGTCAAATACAATCTTCTTTGACTAACGATCCCAAAAGCTGGCAAAATCAAAATATAAACTTCAGGATGACCAAAAAATCAAAATAAATGCTGATAAATCAAAGGATTACCACCAGAACTTGGATCAAAAAAAGAAGTATTCAAATTACGATCCAATAATAATATAGTAATAGCCCCCGCCAAAACAGGAAGAGTCAACAATAACAAAAAAACAGTTACAAAAACAGTCCAAACAAAAAGAGCCATATGCTCCAAAGAAATAGAACTGCTACGTAAATTCTTAGTAGTAGTCATAAAATTAATAGCACCTAAAATAGAACTAGCACCAGAAGCATGCAAACTAAAAATAGCCAAATCCACCCTACTTCCAAAATGACCTATAGTTCTCAAAGGAGGGTAAACAGTCCACCTAGTTCCACAACCTCCACCCACAAATAAAGAATCTAAAATCAACAACATTGCTACAGGCAACAACCAAAAACTCAAATTATTTAATCGAGGAAAACTTATATCAGGAGCCCCCAACATTAAAGGCAACATTCAATTACCAAAACCACCAATCATAGTCGGTATTACCATAAAAAAAATCATAATAATAGCATGAGAAGTCAAAATAACATTATAAAGCTGACCATCGCACAATAAAAAACCAGGCTTTGCCAGCTCTAAACGAATTAACAAAGATAAGCCAGTCCCTACCATCCCAGATCAAAGACCAAAAAGAAAATACAAAGTCCCAATATCCTTATGATTAGTACTCTCAAACCAAAAAGATAACCTGTTTAAACTCAAAAATTTTAT